GATTTGAACCAATGACTCCCGCCGTATGAAAGCAATACTCTAACCACTGAGTTAAGTAGGTAATTTAGAATCAAAAAGAGAAAGAAATGGAACCCGTCACATCGATGGATTATAAATGTAATATTATTTATAAGCAATACCGATCAAAGAGATAAAAGTTGGATCATGTAATATTCATCTTGACAAGAAATTATTGACATGATAAAATATATATCACAAGCAAAAGGGCTATAGCTCAGTTAGGTAGAGCACCTCGTTTACACGCGCGCCGATGTTTTTTCAGAGGAGTACATTATGGAATCAAAAAACTTATTGAGAAGTTGATGTCTTACTCCATGACTTTTAGGGAACAAGAGAACAATAGCCTGACAAAAGATTCGGTCCAATTTAGGTGCCCCTTTTCAATTTTTAGATTTTAGGCAACCAATAGAACCCATTATTGATTTAAGATATTGATAAGGGGAATACTCACTCTATTCAATGCTAGGCATAATGAGTATAAAGACCTCAAAAAATTCTTTTTTCGTCCTATCTTATGAACTTTAAGGTGTATGAAGTTTCATATTGGATTATTTAAGTAAGAAGGGGGCGATGGAGACTTCATTTAACTTAGGTTGATCTAAGCCAAAAGCAAACCTACGTCAGGATAACCTTCTTTGAAACACTTCGGTATTGCTCTCAGATCGGAATCCAAATAAGAAATCAGAGCACATGGAGCCATCTTCTTATCTTCTTGTCAAGAGAATTATGGTAGACTAACTGATTATTTATATCAGTTAATGGAAGAGCCCAATGCAAAAAAATGCATGTTGGGTCTTTGAAACAGTTCGAATCATTTTGAGAATAATCAGTTTGATCTGTTTTACCGAGAAGGTCTACGGTTCGAGTCCGTATAGCCCTAAAAAAAAATGAAATAAAATTCAAATACAAAAACAAAAATTGTATAGTTTTTATTTCTTCATTATTGTATTGTTTGTTGTTTGTAACTAGCCGCTTGCAATTGCTTGGTTTATCGAAAAACGAAAAAAAAAAGCATTTTCATAAGCTTGCTCGCAGGAATCATTTCTTGGCTAAACAAACCCAATTTTCTTCATTACTCTTCCTAAGTCAATTACATATGAATTTTTCCCCTTTTCTATCCGCAATCAAAAAGAGTTAGTGATACTTCTTTTCTTTGTCTTTGGGATACCTGCCGAAGCCTAATGAATTTTTGGAGTCAAAATCATGACACGAACTCATTTAAAAACAAATTCCAACCTAACTCAACAAAAATCAAATCTACTAGTAAGTTACACGGATTTAAAAATGACTTACTCTATTTATGGACAAGCTGGAGTTTGAAAAATGAGGATCTTTATTAACTTTCATTATTAACATTGTAAAACGGGCTCTTCTTTTTTCTTTTATTGCTATACCTTACCTGGTATAGCAATAAAAGAAAAAAATAAAGGAGTCTTTTCTTGCCCTAACATTCAATTACTAAATTGAATTAATTTAATTATTGAATTAATTTAATTAATTTAATTAATATATTAATATATTTATATTAATTTCTAAATGAATATAGAAGTATAATTCGAAATTAATATGAATATAGAATAGAATTCTATAGAATAGAAGTATAATAGAATAGAACTATAATTTAGTTAATAGTTAATATAAGATCCTATTCTATTAATGTTTAATATTATTTATTATATTATATTTATTATTAAAATTAAAATTAAATATTAAATTTAGAATAATATTTATATTCCATATTATATAGGTAGAGGTACTCTATTACATATAGAATATAGATATAGTATTTTCTATTTTTATATAGATTAGTATTTTATTAAAAATTCTATAATTCTATTTTAAATTCTTTTTTTTTTATTTTTCTAAATTTTTATAGAGAATCCGAAGTGAGATGAAAAATCGAGAAAAAAGTCTTATTTGTACTTATTTGTATAAGGTATAAGGTATAAGAGAAATACCAATATATATTTATAATTGATAATTGATATCGAAATAAAATTGAAGTAAATGGAACAATTTGAGTCGATGAATCTTGAAATGAGACATGTACCAAAGCAAACAAAACTAAGCAGTTCAATCAAAATAAATTGTTATTTTGACTAAACAGTTATGAATGAGTTGACAATTAATTTCAATTCGACTCGAATAATCTAGTATATTTTCTACATTCATAGGAGTGCACCCATGTTTCTGCTTTACGAATATGATATTTTCTGGGCATTTCTAATAATATCAAGTGTTATTCCTATTTTGACATTTCTAATTTCGGGCCTTTTATCCCCAATTAGAAAAGGACCAGAGAAACTTTCTAGTTATGAATCCGGTATAGAACCAATGGGCGATGCTTGGTTACAATTTCGAATCCGTTATTATATGTTTGCTCTAGTTTTTGTTGTTTTTGATGTTGAAACGGTTTTTCTTTATCCATGGGCAATGAGTTTCGATGTATTGGGGGTATCCGTATTTATAGAAGCTTTAA